ATTGCCCAGGGATAAAGAAAGACCGTTTCAACATCAAAAACAACAAAAACTAGAGCAAACATGTAATAGCGGATTCGGAATTGTAACCAAGCATCTCCCATGGGTTCTATACCTGATTCGTAACTAGAGAGCTTCTCTGGCCCTTCCCTAATCGGTGCTAAAACTCCGGAAATTACAAATGCTAAGATAGGAATAACGCTTGATATTATTAGAAATGCCCAGAAAATCTCATATTCGTGAAGCAGAAACATAAAAGCACTCCTGTTAATTTAATGTGGAATAGGCTGAATTCGCATTGGAATTGTCAATTCATCCAGAACTTCTTAGGCGAAACAAGAATTGAGTTTAATTAAATTAAACTGCATAGAGTTTGTTTGCTGTAGGACATGTCTTGTTTAATTTAAACATTCATTCAAGAAAATAAAATCCTACTTACATTTATTTTTGATTTCGATTCTATTTTGATATGATGTAGACATAAGATGCTATTATACAAACAAAGCTTTTTCACTTTAGTACGGGTTTCTCTCGAATGGTTTCTCTTACAATCAGTATTTATATTATACTAGTATGTTATATTATATTTATGTTATATATTATGTTAGAGTTATATATATATATATTATTTATTGTATACACCATACATATTGACTATTACCTAAATAGTATATGTATAATATAAATAAATTATAATATAAATAAATAGTATAAGTATATAAGTATATAAATATATATATAAATATAGATTATAATATAACTATTTTTATAATAATTTTGTAAATATAAAATTATAAATATAATTATAATTAAAATATACCAATATCTAATATATAGTATATATTAATAATATATAGTATATATTAAGATTAAATAATTAAATATAATATATAAATATACTAAAATATAGTAGTATAGTAAGTATAAATATACTATGAAAGTATGAGTAGTCATATGGGGTAAAAAGTCTAGGTATTTCTAGTCTATTCTACTCAAAGTCAAAGGATTATTTTCATTAAAATCTAAGTATAAGATCATTCTTTCTATTGATTCGATACGAATCAAATAATATATAAACATAATCTAATACATCGAATGGTTATATTTATTTTAGCCCCTTTCCTTGTCCTAGATTGAATTTCTATTTTTCTTAATTGATTTTATTAAATCCCTTGAGTTGTGAGGAACCTTTACTTTACATATAGCAACTCATATCTTTCTATATCAAAAATAATCAGAAACTTTGAACCTGTCCTATCCCACTGGGACTCTCTCAGAAATCAAAAATCGAGTTATTTCATTAGAGAAATAATCACACATTATCGAACGATTCGACAGACCAAATCCCTCAACAAACTCAACTGATAGAATATAGAATAACTAAGGTTGATACATTTAGGACCAATTCATCGTCTCTAAAACAATCAATTGGAGTTGTTATGTTGGTCTGCCAAACAACGATTAGTCAGAGGACTTCTACAAATACAAGACCAAGAAAAGAATGGGTCCTAGGCCCATGTGACTTAGGATTAGATTTGGTTGGGTCGTCAGGTTGGAGTTTTTAGACAGCATCATGTCATGATTTTCACTTCATAAATTAGCTGATATTGCATATACCAAAGCAAAAGTGTATCACTAACCCTTTGATCGTGGACAAGAAAAGAAGAAAAAAGTCATATGTCATTTATCCACGAAAATTTAAATTAATGAGGAGGGATGGGTATTTTATACGAGTACGAGATTTGATAAATACTGTTTAGATCTATTGAAATTGGATCTATTAAAATGAATTGTTGTTCTTTTGAATAAAGAAAATCTATACAAAAAAATGTATTAGGGCTATACGGACTCGAACCGTAGACCTTCTCGGTAAAACAGATCAAACTTATTATTATCGAAATGATTCGAACTATTTCAAAGACCCAACATGCATTTTTTTGCATTGGGCTCTTTCATTAAGAGATGTAAAGATTTACTTAGTCCACCATATTTTTATTTCCTTTTCCTTTACCGGAAGATAAAAAAAAAAAAGATAACAATATGGTTCCATGTGCTCTGATTCATTATTTGTATTCTAATCTAGGAGCAATACCAAAGTGTTTCAAAGAAGGATTACCTTGACTTAGGTCTGCCTCCGGCCTAAATCAACCTAAGTTAAATGGAGTCTCTACCGCTCCGCTCCAAGAGTCAAATATGAGACTTCATACACCTTAAAGTTCATAGAACGAAAAGAGGTTATTTTGAGGCCCTTAAACTCATTATGCCTGGCATTGAATGGGCTGAGTATTAACCTTATCAATTATCAATGTTTCTATTTGGCACCTGAGTTCGCACCTGAATCAGACCAAACCAAATATTTGTCATGCTATTGTTCTCTTGTTTTCTCTAATTTTATTTATGGAGTAAGACATCGATTTCTCAATAAGAGAAATTATGTTCATTGCACAATTTGCTCCCCTGAAAAGCGTTGGCGCACGTGTAAACGAGGTGCTCTACCTAACTGAGCTATAGCCCTTGTTCATAGATATCTTAACATATCTATAATTTCTTGTCAAGATGAATATTCCATGATCCACATGATAGTTCTATGGCCCGTTTATTGTTAAAAAAATAAAGGATTGGTATTGCTTAGAAATAATATTCGATCTATAATTATCGAAGTAATGGGTCCTTTTTTGGTGATAAATGACCTACTTAACTCAGTGGTTAGAGTATTGCTTTCATACGGCGGGAGTCATTGGTTCAAATCCAATAGTAGGTAAAACTTATTAGATACCATTGACTCCGGTATCTAATAAGTTTTTATACCATCTTCTTACTCCTTAATTTCATTTTTTCGTTGTATCAGATTAGACTTGAATTATGTTCAATTAGAAGAATGAAAATGTGGTGTGGTATTATTGGTATATTTGGTATATCATAATATCATACCATAATAAATAACTTCCACTTGTAAAGATAAAGAACTTCTTTTGATTCATTATTTTTATTTATTGACTAGTAGAAAATATCATTGATTGATAGCCTCTACTCGTGTCCTAGCCCGTCTGAGAGCTAGATTAGCCTCAATTGTTTGTTTCTTACCTTCAGACCTACTTAAGTTAGCTTCAGCTATTTCAAGAGCTTGTTGAGCTTCCTGCGGATCAATGTCAGTACTCATCTCCGCATCATTTCCTAAAATAGTGATCTCATTATTACCTATTCTAGCGAAACCACCCATCAGAGCCACCGTTAACCATTGATCATTGAGACGTATTCTTAAAAGACCTATATCTACAGCCGTGGCAATAGGGGCGTGGTTTGGTAATACACCAATTTGGCCACTATTAGTAGATAAAATGATTTCTTTCACTTCTGAATCCCAAATAATTCGATTAGGGGTCAGTACACAAAGATTTAAGGTCATTTCTTCAATTTGCTCTCCACTTCTAAGTTCATAGCTTTCGCGGTAGCTTCATCAATGTTACCTACCAAATAAAAGGCCTGCTCGGGAAGACCGTCTAATTCTCCGGAAAGAATCAATTGAAACCCCCTAATTGTTTCTGTGAGACCAACATATTTCCCTGGAGAACCAGTAAATACTTCTGCCACAAAGAAGGGTTGTGATAAAAAGCGCTCAATTTTTCGTGCTCTTGCTACAGTTAAACGATCCTCTTCGGATAATTCGTCCAACCCAAGGATAGCTATAATGTCCTGAAGTTCTTTGTAACGTTGTGAAGTTTGCTTAACTCTTTGCGCGGTTTCATAATGTTCCTCGCCAACGATCCGAGGTTGTAACATAGTTGACGTGGAATCTAAAGGATCTACTGCCGGATAAATGCCTTTGGCAGCTAATCCTCTTGATAGTACGGTAGTAGCATCTAAATGTGCAAATGTCGTGGCAGGAGCGGGGTCGGTCAAATCGTCCGCAGGTACATAAACTGCTTGGATCGAAGTTATGGATCCCTCTTTGGTAGAAGTAATTCTTTCTTGCAAAGTACCCATTTCTGTACTAAGTGTAGGTTGATAACCTACCGCAGAAGGCATTCTCCCTAATAAGGCGGATACTTCTGATCCTGCTTGGACGAAACGAAAGATATTGTCGATGAATAAAAGTACGTCTTGTTCATTAACATCCCGGAAATATTCCGCCATGGTTAGGGCAGTCAAACCAACTCTCATACGAGCTCCCGGCGGTTCATTCATTTGACCATAGACTAGAGCTACTTTTGATTCTGCAATATTTTTTTCATTAATCACTCCAGATTCTTTCATTTCCACGTAGAGATCATTTCCTTCACGAGTACGTTCGCCTACTCCGCCAAATACAGATACGCCTCCATGAGCTTTAGCAATGTTGTTGATCAATTCCATGATGAGTACTGTTTTACCTACTCCAGCTCCTCCAAATAGTCCAATTTTTCCTCCACGACGATAGGGAGCTAAAAGATCCACTACTTTAATTCCTGTTTCAAAGATTGATAATTTCGTATCTAACTGTATAAAGGCAGGCGCAGATCTATGAATAGGAGATGTTGTGCGAGTATCTACAGGACCTAAATCATCAACTGGCTCTCCAAGAACATTGAAAATTCGTCCGAGAGTGGCTCCTCCGACCGGAACACTGAGAGGAGCTCCCGTGTCAATCACTTCCATCCCTCTCATCAGCCCGTCTGTAGCACTCATAGCGACAGTTCTAACTCGATTATTTCCTAATAATTGCTGTACCTCACAAGTAACATTAATTTGCTGACCGGCGGTATCTCGACCCTTAACTACTAAAGCATTATAAATATTAGGCATTTTGCCCGGGGGAAAAACGACATCCAATACCGGGCCAATAATTTGAGCGATACGCCCTAGGTTTTTTTCTTCAAGTGTGGAAACCCCAGGCCCAGAAGTAGTCGGATTGATTCTCATAATAATAAAGTGAAATATGTCGAAATTTTGGATTGGAATAGTACCGAATCAAAAAAAAAATATGTCCGATAGCAAGTTGATCAGTTAATTCAATAAGAAATAAA